AACAAAGTGCCTGAGTATAGGGTCATTTTGATAGAATGGAAAACGTGAAAATAAGTCACCTTTGTTAAAATTATATCTCGTAGAATTAAACTACTCCCAAAACATCAAAAATTTTTGTGCGTCATACACCAAGATATAAAAAGATAAGCTAAATAAGCTAATAGGTTCATACCCTTTTTATGAGAGTAATAATCCCTCTCTTTTTAATCAAGATAAATTTATCATTTTTACTATTATTCACAACATTATTAACAGGGACTTTAATCTCAATTAGATCAAACTCCTGATTAATCATATGAATTGGATTGGAAATAAATCTCATATCATTTATTCCCATTATTTATGGAAATAAAACTCCTTATGAGAGAGAGGCATCAATAAAATACTTCTTAATTCAGGCAATAGCATCAATAATACTATTAATATCAGTATTATCTGCAGAAATAATAACTAATATTAATAGATGGCAAAATATAGTATTAATTAGAGCCCTCTTAATAAAAATAGGAGCAGCACCATTCCATTTATGATTCCCCAATGTAATACAGGGGTTAAATTGAATTAATTGTTTTATTCTAATAACATGACAAAAAATTGCCCCAATAGTAATAGCGAGATATCAATTATTAAACAATAAATTTATTAATAGAATCATTATTTTATCAGTAATTGTAGGGGCTATTGGAGGGATAAACCAAACATCCATTCGAAAAATAATAGCATATTCATCAATCAGCCACATTGGATGATTATTAACAGCATTATTAATAAGAGAATATTATTGGATAATATATTTCATTATATACACTATTCTTAATATAGCAGTTATTATTATTTTAAATAGTTATGCTATATTCCAATTACAACAAATTTTTAATACAAAAATGGAAGCCACAGTTAAATTCACAATATTTACAAGAATATTATCATTGGCAGGGCTGCCTCCATTCTTAGGATTCTTACCTAAATGAATAATTATTCAGAATATAATTATATTTAAGGAATACTTAATAATTTTGATTATAGTTATAACAACTCTAATTACACTATATTTCTACTTGCGGATAATATACAGAGCATTTTCTTTTAGAAACCAAGGAAGAAAAATATTAAACGAAAACAAAAACAAAATAGTATTAATAATTTCAATCTCAATTTCAATTTTAGGAATTCCATTAATCACAATAATCAATATATATTAAGATCTTATGTTAAACAAACAAATAACCTTCAAAGTTATAAATAAAAGTAATTAATCTTTTAGATCTTAATCCACAAACAAAACCAGGCTCTAGTATTTAAATACAACTTCAGAATTGCAGTCTAATATCATAATTTGACTATAAAACCTAGCAAGAGAGGTATAAATTAAACCTCGTTAATAGATTTACAGTCTATTGTTTATTTCTCAACCATCTTACTTAAATATTAAAGGGTCATTAATATTTAAAATAGATAGTAGAAATGCAACAATGGCTGTTTTCTACTAACCATAAAGATATTGGCACCCTTTACTTAATATTCGGAGCATGGGCAGGCATAGTAGGGACCGCACTAAGAATATTAATTCGAATTGAATTAGGTCAACCAGGGTCATTAATTGGAGACGATCAAATTTATAATGTAATCGTAACTGCCCATGCATTTGTAATAATCTTCTTTATAGTCATACCCATTATAATTGGAGGTTTCGGAAACTGACTAGTACCTTTAATATTAGGGGCTCCAGATATAGCTTTCCCACGATTAAATAACATAAGATTTTGATTACTACCTCCATCAATTACTCTACTTTTAACCAGAAGACTTGTAGAAAGAGGGGCAGGAACAGGATGAACAGTATACCCTCCATTAGCAGGAGCAATCGCACATGCTGGAGGGTCTGTAGATTTAACTATTTTTTCACTACATTTAGCGGGGGTTTCATCAATTTTAGGAGCAATTAATTTTATTAGAACAACAATTAATATAAAGGCCCCAGGAATAAAAATAGATCAAATACCCTTATTTGTATGGGCCGTAGTAATCACTGCCCTTCTTTTACTTTTATCCCTACCAGTACTTGCAGGAGCAATTACAATATTATTAACAGACCGAAACATTAATACCTCATTCTTTGATCCCGCAGGAGGGGGAGACCCTATTTTATATCAACACTTATTTTGATTTTTTGGACACCCTGAAGTCTACATTTTAATTCTACCAGGATTTGGAATAATTTCCCACATTATCGCACAAGAAAGAGGAAAAAAGGAAACATTCGGAGTATTAGGAATAATCTACGCAATAATCGCAATTGGAATTTTAGGGTTTGTAGTATGAGCCCACCATATATTTACAGTAGGAATAGATGTAGATACCCGAGCATACTTTACATCAGCAACAATAGTAATTGCTGTTCCCACAGGAATTAAAATTTTCAGATGATTAGCAACTTTACATGGAACACAGCTAAGATATAGACCTTCACTCCTTTGAGCATTAGGGTTCGTCTTCTTGTTTACAGTGGGAGGGTTAACAGGAGTAGTATTAGCAAATTCATCAATCGATATCGCTATACACGACACTTATTATGTAGTAGCCCATTTCCATTATGTACTGTCTATAGGAGCAGTATTTGCTATTATAGGAGGATTAATTCACTGATTCCCACTATTCACAGGAACTACAATAGATAATTCTATGCTTAAAACCCAATTTGTAACCATATTTATCGGAGTAAACTTAACATTCTTCCCTCAACACTTCCTAGGATTAGCAGGAATACCACGACGATATTCAGACTACCCAGATGCTTATACAGCATGAAATATTATCTCCACATTAGGAAGATCAATCTCAATAGTAGCAGTAGTAATACTACTATTTATTATTTGAGAGGCAATAGCATCTCAACGTCAAGTGTTGTCCCCTAGAGCACTAAATACATCAATCGAATGATATCAAAAAACCCCTCCAACAGAACATAGCTATTCTGAACTACCACTAATAGTAAAGTTTTAATGTGGCAGAAAAGTGCTATGGATTTAAGCCCCATCTATGAAGGAATTTTAATTACCTTCCATTAAAAATGGCAACATGAGCCCAAATTAGATTCCAAGATGCTGCGTCCCCTATAATAGAACAAATAGTTTACTTCCACGATCATACAATAATAATTTTATTAATCATTACAATCATAGTGGGATACGTAATAATAGCTATATTTTGAAACAAACAAACAAACCGAAATTTACTAGATGGTCAAAAAATCGAAACAGCATGAACAGTATTGCCAGTATTTGTCTTAATTTTAATTGCAATACCATCATTACGACTACTATACTTAATAGACGAAATTAGAGAGCCATCAATTACATTAAAAACAGTAGGGCACCAATGATATTGAAGCTATGAATATTCAGATTTCAACCATATTGAATTCGACTCATATATAATTCCACAAAATGACATAGAAATGGGAATATTCCGACTCTTAGAAGTTGATAATCGAGCAGTATTGCCCATACAAGCCCAAATCCGAGTATTAGTAACAGCAGCAGATGTACTACACTCATGAACAGTACCTTCACTAGGTGTAAAAGTAGATGCTACTCCAGGACGCATTAATCAAACAAGTTTTTTTATAAACCGTCCTGGTTTATTTTATGGACAGTGTTCAGAAATTTGTGGAGCAAATCATAGATTTATACCAATCACAATTGAAAGAGTAAAGACCAAAACATTTATTGACTGAATTAAAAAAATAAATGAAGCCTCACTAGGTGGCTGAAAGTAAGCAATGGTCTCTTAAACCATAAAATAGTAAAATAACGAAATACTCCTAATGAAAAGATTAGTTAAAAAATAACATTAGAATGTCAAACTAAAATTATTGATAAATCAATATCTTTTAATCCCACAAATAGCACCAATAAGATGGCTAATTATATTCACGATATTTTGCATAACTTTAATAATAGTAAGAACAATTAATTACTATATATATACCCCAATAATTGAAAAAACAATACAAGAAATAAAAATTACCAAAAAAATGAACTGAAAATGATAAGAAACCTATTCTCAGTATTTGATCCAACATCTTCAATTATAAGAACTTCCATAAACTGAGTATCAACTTTTTCTGGAATTATTATTTTGCCCATAATATTTTGATTAGTACCATCACGAATAATAATCATATGAAACAAAATCACAAGAACCCTTCACAAAGAATTTAAAACATTAATTGGAACAAACGGAATTAATGGAAGAACATTTATTTTCATCTCCGTATTCACACTGATCTTATTTAATAATTTCATAGGACTATTCCCTTACATTTTCACTAGAACTAGTCATTTAGTAATAACACTAACAATAGCACTACCATTATGATTAAGATTCATAATTTATGGTTGAATTAACCACACCCAACATATATTTGCACATTTAGTGCCACAAGGAACTCCTCCTGTTTTAATACCATTCATAGTATGTATTGAGACTATTAGAAACATAATTCGCCCAGGAACCTTAGCTGTACGACTAGCAGCAAACATAATTGCGGGGCATTTATTAATAACATTATTAGGAAACACCGGCCCATCAATTACATACTCAATTATAATATTATTATTAATTACACAAATAGCATTATTAATACTAGAATCAGCAGTAGCAATTATTCAATCTTATGTATTCGCAGTATTAAGAACACTTTATTCTAGAGAAGTAAACTAATGTCAACACACCAAAACCACCCATACCATTTAGTAGATCAAAGCCCTTGGCCTTTAACAGGGGCTATTGGAGCTATAGCAATAGTTACAGGACTAGTAAAATGATTTCATTTATATAACACTGAATTAATAATCACAGGAACTGTATTAGTCGTGATAACTATATACCAATGATGACGTGATATTTCGCGTGAAGGAACAATACAAGGATTACACACTTATTCAGTAGTAAATGGATTACGATGGGGAATAATTCTATTTATTACATCAGAAGTACTATTTTTCTTCTCATTCTTCTGAGCTTATTTCCACAGAAGATTAGCCCCAGCAGTAGAACTAGGAAATATCTGACCTCCAATAGGAATCTCACCATTTGACCCAATATCAATCCCTATATTAAATACATCTATCCTACTAGCATCAGGAGTAACTGTAACATGGGCGCATCACAGATTAATAGAAAATAATCACTCAATAACAGCACAAGGGTTATTTTTTACCGTTTTACTAGGTGTGTACTTCACAATTCTGCAAGCATATGAATATTTAGAGGCCCCATTTACAATTGCAGACTCAGTTTATGGATCATCATTCTTTGTCGCAACAGGATTTCACGGATTGCATGTAATTATTGGTACGACATTTTTAATAGTGTGCTTATTACGACACCAAAAAAATCATTTTTCATCAACACATCACTTCGGGTTCGAAGCCGCAGCATGATACTGACATTTCGTAGACGTCGTATGATTATTCCTATACATTTCAATTTACTGATGAGGTAGTTACTTGTTTAGTATAAAAGTATATTTGACTTCCAATCAAAAGGATTGGCTAATATAAGCCAAAATAAGTATTGAACTTAACAACAATAATAGGTACAACATTAATTATATTAGCAACAGTAATAATAATAATAGCATCATTACTGTCTAAAAAATCAATCACTGACCGTGAAAAAAATACACCATTTGAATGTGGGTTCGACCCATTTTACGTAGCACGAATCCCATTTTCACTAAAGTTTTTCTTAATTGCAGTAATTTTCTTAATTTTTGATGTAGAAATCGCGATTATTTTACCAGCCATAATAGTAATAAATACTTCATCACCAATAGAATGGATAATCACATTCACAATATTCATCCTAGTATTGCTAGTAGGACTATATTATGAATGATATCAAGGAGCTCTTGAATGATCAAACTAAGGGCTGTAGTTAATAATAACATTTGATTTGCATTCAAAAAGTATTGAAATAAACTCAATCTGCCTTAAATGAAAAGTAAAAGTTACAATCAGTTTCGGCCTGACAATTGGTATTAAAATACCTTCATTTAAATTAATTGAAGCCAAAAGAGAGGCATATCACTGTTAATGATAATAATGAATAAACAATTCCAATTAAGAGAGTAGGTCGAAAACGAGAATAAGCTGCTAACTTATAACTCTAGCGGTTAAAATCCGTTAATACTCTTAAGTTTATGTAGTTTAAAAAACATTACATTTTCAATGTAAAAATGGAAAAATAGTTTCCCATAAATACTTGAAGATAAAATATATCATAGCCACAGCTTCAATGTGGAGCTTTAAGAATTAAGCTATTCAAATAAAAAATAAATAAAACAATAATAACAAAAGAAAAGAAAGATATCAAATAAATTTTAACTAAATTAGACTGAGCCTGCTGCCCAAAAACAGAAAAATCAAGAAAAGTCTTGTATATTCCCTGACCTCCAAAAAACTCACATCACCCATGATCAAATCTCTTAACTAACAACCGTCCAGAAATAAGAGGATAATTACAAATACCTTGAGTACTAATATAAGGCATAAATCATATTGACCCTAAAAAAAATGTAGGAAAAATAAAATGTAATCTAAATAAGTTTCAATTATAAGGAAAAAGAGAAAATAAATAACCAAAAAAAGCACCAATAAATCTAACCGTTAAAGCCAAAGTCTTTAACTCAAAAGGCAAACAAATTATATAAGGACAAGGGAAAATAAATCAAGATAGGCAACTTCCACCAATAATGGCAAAAACAACCATTCCTAATATACCCTTAAGTATTTCTCACCCCTCATCACTAATTGAGCTAAAAGTAAAACCATTAACGCCCCCCACAGATGAAAAAAAAATCAAACGAGCCGTATATCTAGCAGTAAAACCAGTAGAAACAAAATAAAACAAAAAACTTAAATAATTTAATGATCTAAAACCACTAATTTCCAAAATTAAATCCTTAGAATAAAATCCAGCAAGAAAAGGCATGCCACACAAGGCCAAATTAGAAACGCAAAAACAAGCAAAAGTTAAAGGCATATGGTCAACCAGCCCCCCTATATAACGAATATCTTGACAATCCCCTAAATTATGAATAACGACCCCTGCACATATAAAAAGCAAAGCCTTAAATAAAGCATGAGTTAATAAATGAAAAAAGGCCAAATCACAAAATCCCATAGAAAGAATTCTTATTATTAAACCAAGCTGACTCAAGGTCGAAAGAGCAATAATTTTTTTCAAATCAAACTCAAAATTAGCGCCCAGCCCAGACATAAATATAGTAAGACCTCCAATAAAAAGCAAATACTTAGCAAAATCAGTACTTAAAATTAAAGAATTAAAACGAATCATAAGATAAACACCAGCAGTAACCAAAGTAGAAGAATGTACTAAAGCAGAAACAGGAGTAGGAGCCGCCATCGCAGCAGGCAATCAAGAAGAAAAAGGAATCTGAGCACTTTTAGTCATAGCAGCAAAAATCATTAAAAAAGAAATAACCTTAGCCTCAAGCACATCAAGAAATAAATCAACATAAAAAACATAATTTCAAGAACCAAAATTAAGCATCCAAGCAATGGCCATTAAAAAAGCAACATCACCCAAACGATTAGACAACACAGTTAATATTCCAGCACTGTAAGATTTAAAATTCTGATAATAAATAACCAATAAATAAGAAATTAAACCAAGACCATCCCACCCTAAAAGGATAGAGATTATATTTGGACTAATAATAAGTAACATTATTGAAAGGACAAATAAAATAACTAAAATAATAAAACGAGAAATATAACAATCCCCCTCCATATAACCAATTCTATAAAAAACAACCATTGAAGAAATAAAAAGAACAAACCCTATAAAAAGTAAGGATATTCAATCAAGCAAAAAAGTCATTACAACCGAGGAAGAATTTAAAGAAACAACCTCTCAATCCAAAAAGTAACACAAATTATACAAACGAAAATAAAGACCCCAAAAAATACAAAATAATCTTATAAAAAACAAAAAAACAAAAAATAAATAACAAATATTTGAACGTCAATTAATAACCCAAGGTAATAAATACTACATCCACGACACCACAAATCGTAATTTTAATTAAACTACTTAGAGTTAAACTCAATTAAAAAACAAATCAACATTTAAAATAAACAAATTAAGGGGAAGCCAATGCAAAAACAAAAGTAAATATTCACGAAAAAATCCAGAATTACAACTATAAAGACAAGAAAAAATTTTCCCATGTTGAGAAAAAGAATAAAGATAGAGGGTATAAGCCGCACTAAAAAAAGAAAGAAGAGACAAAACAATTATAAATCCTCAGCCAAAAGAAACCAAACTATTTAATAATCTAATCTCCCCCAAAAGATTCAAAGTAGGAGGGGCCGCCATATTAGAAGAGCAAAGCAAAAACCATCAAAGACCCATTCTAGGCATTAAATTTATCAACCCCTTATTAATTAATAATCTACGACTACCCAGCCGCTCATAAGAAATATTAGCCAAACAGAACATACCAGAAGAACATAAACCATGAGCAATCATTAAAGTATAAGAGCCTCTTAACCCCCAATAAGTCAAAGTTATCAGCCCCCCCAAAACAATTCCTATATGAGCAACAGAAGAATAAGCAATTAAAGACTTAAGATCAACTTGGCGTAAACAAATCAATCTAACCAAAACACCTCCAACCAAACCAATATTAACAAACCAATAATTAAAAGAAACACCTAAAAAGTAAATTAAAGAAAAAACACGTAACAGGCCATAACCCCCTAACTTAAGCAAAACACCGGCCAAAATTATAGAGCCCGCAACAGGCGCTTCAACATGAGCCTTAGGAAGCCATAAATGAAAAATAAATATAGGCATCTTAACCAAAAAGGCAAGAACCAAAAATAGATATATATAAAATCCAAAATCAAAATAAACAGAAGAAAAAAACATAAAAACATTTAAAGTAAAAACAGAAATATAAACATTAAAAATAGAAAGAAGTAAAGGCAAAGAAGCAAAAAGAGTATAAAAAAGCAAATAAATACCAGCCTGTATACGCTCAGGCTGATACCCCCAACCCAAAACAAGAAAAAAAGTAGGAATTAAAGAAGCTTCAAAAAACAAATAAAACATAAATAATCTACAACTAGAAAAAGTTAATAACAAAAAAAGTAACAGTAAAATATTAAAGAAAAAGAAAAAGTTCACATAATTTTTATTAAAATAAACACCACTACTAGCAATAATCATTAAACAACAAATCCAAAAACTAAGAAGAATTAAACCATAACTCAAAACATCGCAACCAAAATAATACCCAGAATCATAAATTAAAAAATTCAAATTGCCAAAGGTCATAAAAAGAAATGAACCAAAAAATAAAAAAGAAAGTATAACTCAATAATTAACAAAAAAACAAGAAGGGATCAAAAATCCAACAAAAAAAATGAACTTTAACATTGTAATATATTAAAAGCCCCAAAATAATCTGTACCGTGACTACGAATTATTGAAACTAAAATAGACAAGCCCAAGGCCCCTTCACACACACTAAAAGTAAGAAAATATATAAGAAAATATAAATCAAAAACATTAAAAACCAAAACAACAAACATATAAAAAAACAAAGACAAAACAAGAAATTCTAAACTAAGCAAAGTAGAAAGTAAATGCTTACGCTTACCAACAAAAGACAAAAGACCCATAAAACAAAAAAACAAGAAAAAAATCTTATAAAAAATCAACATTAGTTATAGTAGTTTAAGTAAAACATTGGTCTTGTAAACCGAAATAGAGAAAATAATTTCTCCTAAAACTCCCCAATCACAATCAGAGAAGAATAAAACAACCCATCTTTAATCCCCAAAATTAAAATTTTAAATAAAATATTCTCTGTATCAGACAATTAATATTTACTATTACAGGAGTAGTTAACAGAACTTTTTTCATAAAAATAAAACACCCCATATCAATAGGTATTATTTTACTTGCACAAACCGTTTATATCTGTATCATAACAAGAGCTATGGCCCAAAATGCCTGATTTTCCTACATTTTATTTTTAGTATTTCTAGGGGGAATATTAGTATTATTTATTTACATAACCAGAGTGGCCTCAAACGAGTTATTTCAAACAAGAAAATCCTTTATATGAATAATAATTCCAATATTAATTATATTACCTTTAATAATAACTGATCCTATAACAATATTTAATAATTCAGAAGAAATATTCTCAATAGATAATCAATCAGAAACTTGACAAACGAGAAGAATATTTAATTACCCTAACAATATTATAACAATTTTAGCGGTAATATATTTATTTTTAACCCTAATTGTTGTAGTAAAAATTACTGAATCACATCAAGGGCCTTTACGAAGAAACGACTAATGAATAAACCAATACGATTAAGACACCCGCTATTTAAAATTGGAAATAATGCACTAATCGATTTGCCAACCCCTTCAAACATTTCAATATGATGAAATTTTGGGTCATTATTAGGGCTATGTTTAGTATTACAAATTGCAACAGGGCTATTTTTAGCAATACATTACACAGCTAATATTGAAATAGCATTTTATAGAGTAAATCACATTTGTCGGGATGTAAATTATGGATGATTATTACGAACCCTACATGCAAATGGGGCTTCATTTTTTTTCATTTGTATTTATTTACATATTGGGCGAAATATTTACTATGGGTCATATAAGTACATTCACACATGATCAGTAGGAGTAATTATTTTATTTCTAGTAATAGGAACAGCATTTATAGGCTACGTATTACCATGAGGCCAAATATCATTTTGAGGGGCGACAGTAATTACAAATTTATTATCAGCCATCCCATACTTAGGAACAACACTAGTACAATGAGTTTGAGGGGGGTTTGCTGTAGACAACGCAACACTAACTCGATTTTTCACATTCCACTTCGTTCTACCATTTATTGTTGCAGCTGCAACAATAGTACATTTACTATTTTTACATCAAACAGGATCAAATAACCCAACAGGATTAAATAGAGATATGGACAAAGTACCATTTCACCCATATTTTATATGAAAGGATGTACAAGGATTTTTAGTATTAATCACTATATTAACAATATTATCATTAATAAATCCATACATATTAGGAGATCCTGATAATTTCATCCCAGCGAATCCATTAGTGACCCCCGTACATATTCAACCAGAATGATATTTTCTATTCGCATATGCAATTTTACGATCAATCCCTAATAAATTAGGAGGGGTTATTGCACTAGTAATATCTATCGCAATTCTATTTATTTTACCTTTATATAATAGAAATTTTAAGGGATTACAATTTTATCCAATCAACCAAATATTATTTTGAACCTTAGTAAGAATAGTAATTTTACTAACATGAATTGGGGCACGACCAGTTGAAGACCCATACATTATTACTGGGCAAATTCTAACAGTATTATACTTTTCATTCTATATTATCCACCCTATATTAATAAAGATTTGAGACAATACACTATATTAACTAATAAGCTTTAAGAAGCAAATGTTTTGAAAGCATTAGATAAAGGTATACTTTATTAGTTTTGCTAGAATTTATACACTAAGCTACAAGTGATATAATTAATAACTTTAACCCTATAAAAAAAACCAAATAATTCAAGGAAACAGGTAAAAATCTTTTCCAGGCCAAATATATAAGTTTATCATAACGATAACGAGGTAAAGTTCCACGAACCCAAATGAAAGCAAAAGAAATTAAAACCAAATTTAAAAAAAACACAAAAGAATAAATATTTCCTCCCATAAAAATAATCACAAAAAGCATTCTTATAAAAAGAATTCTGGCATATTCAGACATAAAAATTAAGGCAAACCCCCCTCTACTATACTCAACATTAAACCCCGAAACCAGCTCAGACTCCCCTTCAGCAAAATCAAAAGGAGTGCGGTTGGTTTCGGCTAAACAAGAAGCAAACCAAATAATTATTAAAGGAAAACTCAAAAAAGCAAATCATAAGTAACCTTGAAAAAAAGAAAAATTAATCAAAGAATACCCCTCAGACAAAAAAATAAAAGACATTAAAATTAAAGCCAAACTTACCTCATAAGAAATAGTTTGAGCAACAGCACGAAGCCCCCCCAACAAAGCATAAACAGAATTAGAAGCCCAGCCAGCAATTATAACAGTATAAACCCCCAAACTAGTACAACAAAGAAAAAACAAAAGACCAAAATTAAATACAAATAAGCCAGAATAAAAAGGAGCTACCAACCAACAAAATAAAGAAATAAATAAACTAAAAACAGGAGAAAAATAATAAGGTAAATAATTAGATCTTATAGGAAAAGTCTGCTCCTTATTAAAAAGTTTAATAGCATCAGAAAAAGGCTGAACAATACCACAATAGCCCACCTTATTAGGGCCCTTACGAATTTGCATATAGCCTAATACCTTACGCTCCAATAAAGTTAAAAAAGCAACGCCTACCAAAACACCAATAACCAAAACCAAACCACCAACAAAATTCATAATAATATCTTCTAATTGCAAGTACTATTTGTAGAAATTAATTCTACATAAATGAATTCTAAATTCATAGCACTTTTCTGCCAAAATAGTTAATATTAAACAAAACTGTAAAAAAATATTTTGTAATAATGGTCCTTTCGTACTAAAAATTACCAAAAAATTGGAGATAGAAACCGACCTGGCTTAAACCGGTCTGAACTCAGATCATGTAAGAATTTAAAGGTCGAACAGACCTATATTATTGAGCAACTGCACCCAATTATAATCTTAATCCAACATCGAGGTCGCAATCCTTCTTGTAAATATGAACTCCTAAAGAAGATTACGCTGTTATCCCTAAGGTAACTTACTCTAATAATCACTAATACTGGATCTAATAAATCATAAATAAATGTATTATAAATAAAAAAGTTAAATATATATTTCTTGTCACCCCAACAAAAAAGTTTAATCAATAAAACTAATTATAAAGAAAATAAAGAAAAAACCATAAAGCTCTATAGGGTCTTCTCGTCTTCCAACAAAATTTAAGCCTTTTAACTCAAAAGTTAAATTTTAATAATTAAGGCTGAGACAGTAAATGTCTCGTCAAACCTTTCATTCCAGCCTCCTTTTAAAAGACTAATGATTATGCTACCTTTGCACGGTCAATATACCGCGGCCGTTAAAATAATCACTGGGCAGGTCAGACTTCCAATAAAAACAGGAAGACATGTTTTTGATAAACAGGCGAACATTATATTTGCCGAGTTCCTTAGCCCAACATAAAAATCCAAAACAAATTAAACAATTAAATATACTAATTTAATCATAATAACTTTTATTAAAAAAGTAAATAAAACATTTTAATAACATACTAAATAAAAAAATAAATCGAAAATAAATAAATCAGTACTATAACGTAATCAAGGATGGGTGCTTCTAACCCTACAAAAATTCAACAACAAAAAAATTTTAGAAAAACAAAAGAGCTAATCCCCCATTATTTTAAACCCATAAAATAAAAAATTTTTAAAACAAAATCGTAAGTTACAAATCTAAATTAAATTTAATTCTTAAAAAACTAGATACCATTATAAACGAATAAAATTTCTTTACAGATTAATATTATTGATAATTTTACCACAGTAAACAAATTATATTAATCAGCTCTTATAAAATCGAGAAAAAAAAATAAATTTTTAAAAATTAATCAACCCTGATGCAAAAGGTAATATAAACAAAATATACTTTATAAAAAATAAATATTTCAAAATATTTCAAAAATTTCCCCCACGGTACTAATAAACTATTACTAAAAATTAAAATTCTAAAAATTATACTAAATAAAAAGAAACTTCTCAAAATAAATAAATAAATAAATAAAAGTAAGATAATGAATATCAAATCAAACTGAATTGCACAGTAACCCTCTCAGTGTAAATGAGAAGCTCTCTAATAGAGCCATAATTTGAGCGTACCAGGCACATCTTCCGATACGCCTACTATGTTACGACTTATCTCACCTTATTATGAGAGCGACGGGCGATGTGTGCATATTTCAGAGCCAATAATCAAAAAACCTAATAAATAAATTTACTTTCAAATCCACCTTAAACACAAAATAAAAATGTGTAGCCGTATGAATAATTACAATGTAACCCATCTCCACTTAATTATAAGCTGCACCTTGACCTGACATTTTTACATTTAATAGAAAAGAAAATTAACTCTAAAAAGATATTCTTATGACGGAGGTATACAAACTGAATACAAAACTAAGTAATTAATAATCGTGGAATGTCGATTAAGGGACAGGTTCCTCTGAAAGGACTAAAATACCGCCAAATCCTTTAGGTTTCAAGAACTTAACAAATACTACCCAAGCATAATAAATTAACACCTGGTATAAAAGGGTATCTAATCCTTGTCTTAACTCCAAGTTTCACAGAACAAAAAGGATAAAATATAATAAATTATAAATTCCACCTAAAAATTAAAATAAGTATAAAAATAAAATTTAACTGCTAACCAAAAATAGTCTTTCTCCCCTAACGTATAACCGCGACTGCTGGCACGATATTAGCCAGAAATATAAAATTTACTGTATCCAAGACACCTTGACAAACAATATAAAACACTACAAATTTTATCATTTAGAAAACAAAAATAATATGTAAAGCAAAATCAAAAAGACTAAAAAGCAAGGATAAAACTTTATTTTTGAGAACAATAAACAATAAATTAAAAAAATAAATAGATAAAAAATAATCCAAACAAACGGCTTAGTAAACTATCTCCCCTTTACACTCGAAAAATAGATGGGGTCAAACATCTACTTTATATTAAACAATAAATTAAAAAAATAAATAGATAAAAAATAATCCAAACAAACGGCTTAGTAAACTATCTCCCCTTTACACTCGAAAAATAGATGGGGTCAAACATCTACTTTATATCCACAAACAAATAAGGAGATAACCTTTTCTTACAATGAACATTTAATTTAAGATTAATTAATTATTAATTCTTTCTTTAAATTTTATTTTATTTAGTTAAATATTGATTTACAAATTAGCTTTTATTATTTAATATTTGGATAACTCTATTAATTGATATGGATTTGATATAAATATAAGATCTTATTATAATAAATACTTATACTATAATTAGATAATTATTAATTCTTTCTTTAAATTTTATTTTATTTAGTTAAATATTGATTTACAAATTAGCTTTTATTATTTAATATTTGGATAACTCTATTAATTAATATAATATATATATATATAAGCTCTTATTATTTAATATTTGGATAACTCTATTAATTGATATGGATTTGATATAAATATAAGATCTTATTATATCAGTCATAGGGCATTGGATTATTCGAAATTAAAGAAAGGGAATGAAACCCCGTATGAAAGGAGCGGGAAGGAGTTACTAAAAATTTTATCCAACAAATAATAAAACATTTAATAAAAAATCAAAATATTGAAATAAGTATTATTTATAAT